GTTCATCTCTGTAATAATCTAATAATAAGATGAACTGAGTTGGAGACATGAAAGCTTAAGAAGGCAAGTGGATCCTTGCCTTCTTAAGCCTTCTTAAGCTTTCATAATATTTTATTAGTATAAATAAAAAAAAGAACTTTTCCCTATTTTGAAAAAAAAAAACTTCATTAATTAATTTAGAGCATCCCTTATTCGCGGATAGTATCTTATCTATCTTTCAAAGTTAGAAGAAAGAAGGAATCGCTCGATTTCATTTTCCTGAATGACACAATTACAATATATATTTCTGTCGATCGGCTATTATGCAAAGCAAATCCTTTTCGAATAGATCCTTATCCTTACTCTACTCTATTTAGTATCTCATCAAAGTTGAATTTTTTCTAAGTCCATTAGAATAAGTTCTATTTTATCAAAAGATTTCCCTCTATTTTTTTTTGTTTGTTCACTACTTTCTATATGTATACGTAATAAATATAAAAAAAGGGTTCTGATAAACATGGAAAAAATAGAAACTAATAAGGATAGTAATTTTTGACGAACGGGATCAAAAACCGTTTTTATGTAGACACAAGAAAGAAATGTAGAAAATTCCTTTCTTGTGTCAAAGAAAAGACTAAGAAGAAGAAGGCGAATAATCCTTTGTTTTCTATTCTCCACTTACTTATCTTATGTTTAGTATCCAGTGAAATTTTAGATGTTAGAATAGAAAAAGATTGATCCATTCTATGACATTTCAATCTCACAAGAGTGACCTAGTGACACCGCTCGAATTTGGCTTGAAAAAAAAAAGAAGGGATAAAGTAAAATAATCTTCTTCACAATATACATACTATGACTAGGAATGCGGTACAAATAATTCCCGATATCGACATCTGGAATAGAAACAAGCAAAAAGCTTTTCATAATTTTTGATCATACATAACATATACAGAACATAATTGAATTCCCAAAACAAGAATTTGATTCTTTTTACGAACTTGATATTGGAAATCCGAGAATCTAGAAATTCATTTCGGACAATTGAACCTTCTCAAACTGTTTCTTCTTAAGAACCAAAAATATTTGTGCCAAAATAACAGATGCCAAGAAGAACAAAAGGCCTTGGACACGGAATGGATCTTGAAGTACTATTTCCGCATCCCCTTGACCAAATCCACCCACATTAGGATTACTCGTTAATGGCTGATCAACTTTGATAGATTCGCCTTCGGAAACAAGAAGTTCTGGCCCTGGGGGGATAATATCAACCACTTGACGTTCATCTGACGCATCCGATATGGTTATTTCGTACCCCCCTTTTTCTTTTCGTATGATTTTACTTACTACACCAGCCGCTGTAGCATTATAAACTGTATTGTTACTCTTGCTCCCATCGGGATAAATCTGACCCCTTCCTCTGTTCCCACCTACATATATGGGATATTTTAAGAAGTGAACATCTTTATTAGTAGCGGGGTCCGGGGAAAGAATAGGAAAGGTGACTTCACTATATTTCTGACCAGAAACAGGACCTATCACAAGAATATTTTTTTTAGTGGGGCGATAGCTCTGAAAAGACAGATTTCCTATCTTTTCTTTCATCTCGGGCGAAATACGATCGGGGGGGGCTAATTCAAATCCCTCAGGTAAAATAAGAACAGTCCCCACATTCAAACCTCCCTTTTTACCATTAGCAAGAACTTGTTTAACTTGCATATCATAAGGAATTCGAACAACCGCTTCAAATACAGTATCAGGAAGTACCGCTTGCGGAACCTCAATATCCACGGGCTTATTAGCTAAATGGCAATTGGCACATACAATACGCCCGGTCGCTTCTCGTGGATTTTCATAACCCTGCTGTGCAAAAATGGGATATGCATTGGAAATGGATGTCCGAGTTATGATATATATCATTAGCGATACGGAAATAGATCGAATAATCTCTTTCTTTATCCAAGAAAAGGTGTTTTTAGTTTGCATGGTCCAATCATTGATCCCGAAAATTTCTACAATAAAATTAGGTAGGTCGCTTGTATAGTTCCCTATCCACAATTCTGCTATTTACTGTACTGAAATCATTTTACTGGAATATAGGAGTAGGAGAAATCCCTGTAGGGTAGAAAGAGTAAGTACGTCTTAAAATTGAAATGCTTTGCTTATGTACCTTATGTTACAAAGTAACAAATATTATAGTTGGATCAGTCATTCATTGAATGATAAATCACTACAAGTGATGGAGATACACGATTTAAATACCGGAAGATCCAATATTTAAAAATTGTATCCAGAATGACTGGAAAAGTAGAAACAAGACCAGATATAATTTGATCGTTGTGAGCAAATCCAAAATCTTTGTAGACATAGCCAATCATTAGTTCCCAACCATGGGGCGAATGGAATCCGATACATAAATCAGTTAATAAAAGAATAGAAAAAGCTTTTATTGTGTCACTTAAGTTATATAGGAATTCTTGAACCCAAGAGTTAAGAATAGCAAGTTCTTCATTACCCAGAATAGAATAACCACTTAAAATAATGAAAGAGGTTATATTTGTCGATAAGTGCAAAATCATATGGATATGATCCTCATTGTGCATCTTGATCAATTGGATCGTTTCTTTGTGGATTCCTATACGAAGTGTTTGTAGATGTGTTTCCGGGTATTCTTTTATCATTTCGTCCAAGAGTAAGAGTTCTTCCAATTCTATGAATTTTTCTAGAATACTCTTTTCTTGAATATCAGTCAAAAAAGTTTCGGATTGCCTAGTATTCCACCAATTAGTAATCCAAAATTCAAGACATTTATTAAATGAGAGAGAGATCCACCAGGGCAAAAATACTCTAGATGTAAGATATAGAAGAGGAAGAAATGCTTTCTTTTTTGCCATTTTTTCATCTTTGAATTGTTAATGAACCCACCTCATTTGTTGAATCTATGTGATCTACTATTTCTATTAACCCTAAGTTCTATTCCAAGGCATCGGACCTATGAATCTATTCCCCGTTTTTTATTTGTGATTTAGTAATGAGTCCTTGAATTTAGAAAGAATACAGAAATAGAATAAGAGCCCGTTTCGAATGAAGAAATAAGAAAAAATATTGTTTCCAGATACCTCAATTGAATTGATCAAATTCGAAGCCCTTTTCGATGAATGCTTGAAAGAACCAACCAATTCAAGCAAGTAATGAATATTATTCGGATTTCAAGCCAAAAGAACTCCCCTTGTCCTTTTTATCAAAAAAGAAAATCTTTCGAAAAAAAAAATGGCCGGCTACCCACAGTTATAGTCCAGGAAAAATGGAGCGAGATTTATGAAGAATATTCTGATCTAACGATCACAAATTCAAAAACTAATGATCAAAAATGAGTGGCAAAACAAGACAGAAAAGTTATCCTTATAAGAGATACAAGCAGTCCTTTGCCTTTGATCATTAAGAAACACAAAAGAAAAGATAAAAAAAAAAGAAAGGTCGATTGACAAAAGAAAGGAGAGAGCATTTACAAGATATGATCTATTTGTATCTAACCTATCAATTCATATTGAAAATAAAAAGAGAAATCCTTTATTCCGAAATGTTTTGATATACGAGATGAATCTATTATTTTATTTCGATTTGTTACTTTTACTTGTTTTTTACTGAATTGAGTTGAGTGGATTTCCATACGCATAAATTCGGACAAAAAAAGTTTCGTTTTATGGATGTTCCATATACGTCTACTTTGGATCGAATGAACGTTCTGAAAAAACTTTATTAAGCTATGCTATGCTGAAGAAAGAAAAGAGAATTCTTGAATTTTTTCCCTGCCGATGGGAAAGAATTTCTTCTTCAGTTCAAGTTCATTTCAAAATACTTCAATCGGTACGCGCAAGAAATAGGCCAATTCGGCGGCTTTTTGCTCAATTTCACGCGGAGTCAAATTCTCATCAGTACGCGTCAAGGGAACGGCCCCCTGTCCTTTGATTTCCATATAAAGGACACGACGAGCATAAATACCCTCTTTAACTTCTATTCGGATGGACTGAATATCTTTCCTACGAAATCGTAGGAAGATGCGACGATTTTTTCCAGGAAATCCCCAACGAAAAATACACACTATTCCTTCTTTTCTATCGAATCGATCATAGCCACTACCTACATTCCACGAAATTGTGCACCACAAATAGGAACTAATAAATAGACCTGCGATACCGTAGAAAGACATCACGATCCCTTGTGGAAAAAAAAGAATTTGTTGAGAGGGAACTAAAGATATCAAATTCTTACCGAGATAACTGGAAGATCCAACTAATACGAATCCTAGTGAACCTAAAAAAAGGATAAAGGCCCAGCAGAAATTACTTATTTTTCGAGACCCCACTATAAGTTCTATCCATATATGTTCTGATCGCCAACTCATACTAGATCCAGTTGCATTTTATTGGAATTGAGAAAATAGTCCAAATGAATTTGACTTTCCTTTTTTTGTTTCCGAAGTAACTCTCATCAACTAGCATCATTCGGATGTAACCCTTTAGGAGTAATTCATCTAATTGGTTAGATCCAATTGGTTAGGTCTAAAATAAGAATATCCCTTTTCTATGATCTCCTATAGATATCCACATATAGATACATTGACTTTACATTTCATACATCCACCTCGATTCCGATCAATTTGAAAATTGCTATAATTTATTTACCCATATATTTACGCATACATAAGATCTATGTTCGGAGGAAACCGCCATATTCTACTACTACTAAATAGATATCTGTGTTATCTATATCTAAGTCTTGAAAAAAAATAGATAAGATTTGCACCTATCGAATCTAAAAAATCTTGTTTTTTTGAACATGAAGAGATAAAGAAGCCATTGCAATTGCCGGAAATACTAGGCCCACTAAAGGCACAAAGAGAGAGGGTAAGTTGTTAAGAGTTGTCATAGAATGGGTACCTCGATTTAATATTTGTACCTGTTATTGTTAGAAAGATATCTTAGAATAATTATAATTCGTATATAATTAGATTGAGTATATCTAAGTGAGTATATATATTAAATAATAAGTGCAAGGAATAGATAATTAAATAAATGAGACTTATTCTTCTTTATCTTTCTACATGAAATATAGAAATATACGTGTGATAATCTATTCTTGTCTTAAAATTAGAATTGAATTCTCATTTTTATTTTATTTAATAAATAAAGAAATAAAGAGTTTCTTACAAATTCCCGAAGGATTCGTTAGAATTCAATCCAACAACAGGATTCTTAGTAAAAATAGAGATTCTCGGAAGATAGAGTAGAAAGAAAAGATACTCTATATCTATATTTTCTATATTTGAATCATATATACTATACATACGAAGCAAGAAGGAAAGATGACCTTAGTTTTATTTTATTTGCCTTGCCCAATTTGAATTTCGAAGAAGGAACCATTTTTTTTATCTTGTTGATAGAGATAGAGGTTTCCTAATTAATAATCAGTAATATCGGTATAAAAAAAAGAATTATCCGCACGATTCTTTATACAATTTACAATTAAATATTATGATTATGTCACCAAAGAAAAAAGAAATTCTTCCTTAGAATTTTTACTTTGATTCCGATAAACTATCTAATTGTTCGCTACAAATACAAAAATGTAACTAAATTAAATAAAAATAATTTGACTTAAGGCTCTACTTAACTTAATAAGTGAATTTTAATTCAAAGGAAAAAAAGCGTGAAGCTTAAATAACTCACTCAGAACACCCTTTAAAGGATTACGTGGTACAATTGGATCGAATAAGCCCTTATCGAATAAATATTCAGCCGCTTGTGAACCTTCAGGTACTATCTTATTCAATGTTTGTTCAATTACTCTTTTACCTGCGAATGCAATATAAGCATTCGGTTCGGCAATAATGATATCCCCCAACATCCCAAAACTAGCCGTTACCCCACCAGTAGTAGGAGATGTAAGGATTGATACATAGAATAACTTTTTATGGGATTGATAATCATATAAAGCAGCAGATATTTTAGCCATTTGCATCAAGCTCAAGCTTCCTTCTTGCATACGTGCTCCTCCGGAAGCACACACTAGAATCAGAGGTAAAAATTTATTGGTAGCGTACTCGATCAAACGGGTGATTTTCTCGCCTACTACGGATCCCATACTACCCCCCATAAACTGAAAATCCATAACTCCAATTGCTATGGGAATACCGTTTAGTCGACCTGTGCCTGTTTGAACAGCATCGGTTAATCCTGTCTTTCTTTGATAAGAATCAATACGATCTTTATAAGGTTCCTCCTCCGAATGAAATTCAATAGGATCCAGAGAAACCATGTCTTCATCCATAGGATCCCAAGTACCTGGATCAATCGAAAGTTCGATTCGATCTGAACTACTCATTTTCAAATGATATCCACATTGGTCACAAATATTCATTTTGGACTTCAAAAGTTTCTTATAATTTAATCCATAACAATTTTCGCATTGAACCCACAAATGCCTATATTTTTGAGTCAAATCGAAATCAGTAGAATTTTCTCTTCGAGTGAAATCAATACCATTCCTGCTAGTTCTTATACTGGAGCTCCCCCTTTCATTACTATTTCTACTTTCACCATAAATGGAACTATAAATGTAACTGTCACTGGAATTGTCACTACTACTTAAAAAGGAACTCTCAATACAAATTTGAGAACCAAGATAAGAGTTAATGCACCTAGTAATGTGATTATTCCAACTGTATTTAGTATCATACATGGAATGATCACAGGGCGGATCGTCATTCTTCGATCCATTCTTCAGATAAGCATAAGTCCAATAACTAAAAAAAGAACTTTCTCGTTCACTCAGTAAAGAAGGATCATTGTCAATCTCAAAAATTTGATTAGTAATATCCAAATATATGGAATAAATATTCCTATTACTATCTCTAACTAAAAAGGTGTCATCAGAGATAAAATTACGAACGTCCCTGACACCCACTAAATGATTAGCATTACTGTAACTAGAACTTTCACTCCAACTATGAATCTTTTTATCCATATCGTTTATAACCGGATCCTCACTTACACTGGTTTTTTCAATAGGATCACCAAACCTATCGATTGATTTACTTAGCCCACACCTGTATTCTAATTTTCCTTTATACAACATCGAATTGAACCACCATTTTTCCATAGAACTTTCTTGCCCCTATTTACGTGAAAATACAATAGATGAATAGTCATTCGATGAAAAATCATTTGAATATTTCATTTTATATCGGAATAAGCATAGAGATCCAATCACTAGATCATTAACTAATAAAATAAGGAATGAGTTTTGAAAAAAGGATTTTCTTTTGTTTTGTGAGAACCCGGAGTATTACTTCACTATAACTATATAGTTATGATGGAACTCTTTTTTATTATAGAATATTCTAAATATTTTTTTTAATTCGAAATTGAAATAGCGATTTCCTTCATCTTGTGTCAAATTCGCATCGAAAAAAAAGAAATATTTGTTCTCTTTTATCAATAACTTTTTTCGTAAAATCTCGTC